TCCCTTATTAGCCGGAATACAAGTGTACTCCTTGATCTTTAGTAAAGGCGGATTAAGAAAAACATTTTTTTTTAATTTAATCTCAACGTCCTCGTTGAGAGTCGCTCTGCGAGACGTCCAGTAGTCTCTGACTTGGTCTTCGAATCGTAAGTTTCAGCCCGTTCCCAGCTTGCCTCGCTCTCAGGTTGGCCCTTCTACTTGACTAAGTAGTATTCTACTCGTGCAGTGGGTGTATGGGCTAGCCCATGGTGCGGTCAGCTATGATATATATACTCTTTTTCTTTCTTAGTAAGTGAATCTACAACATCTGGTGGTGCCCTCGTGGGCTGGGCACGTTCCTCTCTGGGTCGGTCTGGTCTAATCGAAGTCAACTGACTCACATGGAATACGGGGTGAGTTTTAACCGAGCTGATCGCTTGAGTCTATAGGCTACCTCTCCTATCCGCTTCTCTACAAGGTCTACTTTCTTCTTCCTTCAGACCGGGCCAAGCCTTTAGTTTAAGTAGGTTTGGGCTAGGTCGTTGCGCTCCTGCCACGTCTTGGCAAAGTAGGCTGATGGGCAAGCCTCCTCCTGCCGCAATGGTGTGGGGCGTCAGAGGCTGTTGCCCCGTGGCCAACTCGAAGGGGCTGAAGTTCGACGCAGAGCTTTTTGGTTGTTAATTTATAGCAGCACTGAGCAACATCCAACAGCTCCAGTCCTTCTGGTTGGTTTGCACTAAAGTGCCTTAAGTAGCCCTCGAGGAGTCCGTTTATTCTCTCCGTCTGAGCTTTCAAAGATATACCGACCGTAGGTATCTTAGTGGTAAGTAAGATACCTACAGTCGTCTTCTAACATTACCGACCTTTAAATATCGGGTTTTCATCATCAGAAACAACCCGATTTCCGAGACCTCTTGCATTGCATTACCATAACGAAAAAAAAAAGATAAATTGCTCTTGTGACTCGGAATGAACCTTTCTCGGTGGAAGAAAGGAATAGCGATGGATTCCTATGAAGCATTCAGGAACAAGAAGATTCAATCGGACGACGAATTCTTACGTGGTCCAAGGAAATCAAAGGTCCGCTTCCACGATTTCATCTATATCGAACTTAATATCAGAATAGCTTATATAGTCATGATTCAATTCAGGTCCACTGACTTTTGATTGATTTCTCTTCGGATCTGATTGGAACATTGGAGAAGTAGGAAGACTTTGGCGGGCGATTCATAATGGGTATCTAGAAGATCTATGTCCTAGGACATAAAATATGAATAATGAAGAGAAAGATATATATAAATACGAATTTTTAGGCTGTACACCTAATTTCTTTTCCTGGGATTGTAGTTCAATCGGTCAGAGCACCGCCCTGTCAAGGCGGAAGCTGCGGGTTCGAGCCCCGTCAGTCCCGACCTAGGATCCGATGAATCGATCAATTCATCTCTGTAGGGGGGGGGCAAAGAAGGATTAGGATCTAATTCCCAGCAGGAGGATCCTTCTTTCGTTTCGCATTTCTCATCGGACAAATCAAGGAATAAAAATAACAATAACTAGTACCGATTGATGGAGGAGAGACATATGTAGGTTGGTACAATCGGGGGTATCACCATATTAAGCATATTCAGTAAGGATTCAAAGAGATACCGTACAGGTCTGGCTTTTTTCGATTGTTCCTGGCCCATCGAATAGAGTAGCAATTTATTTCCCGGGAGCACATAACATTTTTCTTTTTTTTTTACGATACGCAATTAACTTAACATAGTTACCCCCACAGAGTACTTTTCAGATTCAACCTACCCTTTCTTTCTAGCTCCGATTTTCTTTTCTTCGCTACACCTATTCTTCTTCCAATCAATTCGAAATAATCCAACGTCGCTCTACTCTAATTCATAGGTTTTTTTATTGTATTGATCCCGGGATCTATCGAAACAATAGTATGGGCATATAAAAAAAAAAGCAACCAAGTCATCCCTTAGCACAAGCACTAAGTAAGCAAGCTACCTTTTTTTCTATAAGAAAAAATCACCCATCAAATATTGAATGACTGAGCACTCAAATCCTATCGCGAGTCTTGATACATAGTATTTATTATATTTTGTCCTTTCCACAACTCCTAATTTGATTCTCCATCGGCCCATCAAATCTAATTCACGACTCAGTCAGTAGACACTACACTAGTAGGGTAGTCTTAGGAATTTAAAAACCAAAAACCCCTTCTTGGATCCTAGGAGCAAGGATTTACAGTCCTTTAGAAAAACCTTTTGATCCCAAGATTTCCGGCCCCTGACTTTCGTATTTTTTAATCTCACAATTGAATCTTACTACCCAAGTCGATCCTATTGGCAACGGGCAAACGACGCTTACGCGGGATCTCGGTGCCTTTCTCTTGCTCTTGAAAGAATAGAAGTTGAGTTCGAGTTGTTATCATGCCGGATCAGAAAAGTAAAAAGCCATACTAAGAGCCAGCGGACCTGCTCACGGGAGTCAGGCCTGTTCTGTAGTGGGCAGACGTAGCAGGGCCATCTGAAAGAATATAGGAAAAAGAGCCGCTGGAGAAAACCAATTACGCCGGGTTCTCAATTCCATTGAGTATGTAGTGAGTTTGAATTGACCCGGTTAGCTAGAAGGTTCCTTTCGCTACCGTCCTAAGGTTCAACCAACCGTTGGTTTGCTTTAACAAGATTTCACTGAAGTGAACCCGACGCGAAGTTGGTGAAACCTGAGCGTAGCTAATGAAAGGGAATACCTTAGAAAAAAACCGACTATAAGCCCTGAGAGCCAGCAAGCAAACCCCCCTTACTCTCTCTCTATAAAAAAAAAGCCTGCGTAGTAAACTCCTTGTTTGTTTTCTTTCCGATAGCTGCCTAGTTAGTTTTTCCAGTTTTCAAGTCAAGCGAGAAAGCAAGTGGAATAAGACTTTCCTTTTTTCGGCCATTTCTCGGCAATAGCTACCTGAATGGAAGCAAGCAACCTTAGGGGATAAGAAGAAGAGTGGTCGAAGACTACGAGTCGAAGCTAAGACCAATCGAAGCCAATTTCCCTCAGCTGGAAACTATCTAGATAGCTTCTTAGCGCTTAGCTACTTTCTCCTTCTGCGCCGCTAGCGCTACTACTCCTAGTGATAGGAATAACCTACTCTTTTTCGCGAGAAGGCCCATCCCTGGATCTAGTGGCCGGTGACGTATTCTAATGATCTGGATCTCTGGCTTATCTCTTACTTGACGGATTCTATTTCGGCTAGTGGGATTTAAGTGACGATAATCAGGGAAAAGGGTTGATTGGCTCTGATCGATACCATCTAAAAGTGCTTGCTTCATCCATTCGTGACATTACATTACTGGTTATTCTTACTAAGTTTCGCCTCTAGTGACTCTTGGAATCATGCGCATGGCTCCATGTCGGCCTTAATTTGGCGTCGGTGTAACGACTGGTGCAAGTAACAAAGACTACGAATGCCCTAACACCACTTGTTACGCATTAGAGTAAAGAAACCTTGGGGCGGATCTATATAAGAACTACATATATAGATAGGAAGGCAAGCACTTGTCGAAACACCAATTCTTCTTTCTGCAATGCAACTCGATTTGCTGGTTTTTCTACTGCGGGCTGGCTCCCAGGCTTTCCTGCTGCCTTTTTCAATGCCTCTCCCACTGCTTTCATCGCTGGTGCCTCCACCTCTGCTAGTAGTTTTGTGGATTCACCTACTTATTTATGCCTGGGGCTCGATGCCCTTATGGATAAATAGGTGGTTCTGAATCAACGGGCCCCCGTATAGCGACTCTCTGCTGCTTTTACTTAGCTGTTTGCTCCTGCCTTTGTATCTGCTATGAGTGAATCTACTCTGGGGTGAAACAACCACTGCGATTGCCTTTGACCATACCTTTACCTATGCCTATATTCATATCTTCAAGTTGCAGATCCAGAGCGAGTAGTTGCTTCAGTAGAGCCGGTTGATTCCGGCGATTCTGTTGATGAAGCAGTCAATGAAGAAAGACATTTGAGTCAATCGAAGAAGCAAATGCTCTCGCCTTAGGGAAGCATACACACCTACTGCGAATTAGAGAGACCTGACCTACATTCATTAATCATCTCGTAGGAATTTCCCTTCTCAAGGTAGGTAAAAAGAGCAAGCCGAGACTACTAGTAGGTCTCTTTATTTAAAAGAATCCTACTAGTAATCGCCGACGGACTAACCAAAGAATACTGTGTTGGAGCGTCTCCTGTGGCTAAGCGGGTAATGCACCTAAACCGGAAATCCGGGCCACTGTTCACTGCGCTTTATTTAAAGCAGTGTGCAGTGTCACTCCAGCAAGCTTATTTATTTATGCTGGGGTTCCTCAAAAATCTGGTTTATGAATCCGTTCCTGTTTCTCTTACGAGAACAGGATATCGTAAGATTATTCCCTCTTATCATCGAAAGTTGATGAGAGTGAAAGAGAGCAGATACCTTAGTTAATATATATATCATACCTTTTTTTTTTAAGTATGTAGAGCTATCCGACTCGCTAAGCGAGTTGATAGAAGTATTCTTAAGTCTATCACAACCATCTCTGATGTGCCTCCGATTCAGCTTAATCTCCTTTCCTTAGGGAGATTCTTGCTCAATCTGCAAGGCTAATCGTACGATACCTTGGTTCTAGATTTTCCTTTCTTTGTGTCAAGGCATTATCTGGAACCCAACTTGGAAAGCCATTCCGTCCAGGTCGCCGGATCGGAGGCGTCAAGGTCTCTTTTACGAAGATACATTGGTTTCTTCTTTACGCACATTCAAGTGCAACGGTTTCATTGAATCTGTCTGTCACTGAAATGGACGTCGAAGGGTATCCATTGTGGTCTCATTTGGTTCGTTCGTTATGCTTACGATCCAAATAACGACTTACTTTCACAGACTTCTTGTGAGGAGTCTATGAAGTTTGTTCGTTCCAAGCCTTTGTTTTCTCAGCCTACCGAAGACACCTTCCGGTATGGTTCTCCTGGTCGACTGGCATCTTAAACATATGCGGGAGCAGGGAAGAGGCGGATATTCGCTATTTGTAACTACGTTAACCAAAGGCTCTTGAAACTCCCATAGCTTAGGGGTCAACTCCTGCTATTGGTTCAACCCAAAATCTTGGTAGTCGAATAGCCTCGTTCCTATCTTCAGGGAAGATATTTTCTCTTATCTTAGAATTAGGTCTATCTCTTCTATTATATTATAATATATAGATAGATAACCCATACGTAGACGAAAGTAGCATTCAGGCATCGGTGGAAGCGCTAAGCGAAAAAAGTGAAAAAGCTTTGAAGCCGATCGAACCGAGAGTAGCGGATTAGCGGCTGATCTTCTACCTGATCTATCTACCATATTGATGTATTAGAGAGACCGAGTTCCTACGAGGGAAGAAAAGATGAACCAGCTCTATCGATTATCAAATCCCTGTACCTTTGTGAAAGACATCGCATGGAATAGCTTACACGGAAAGGAGCTTGGTACAAGCTCAGATTCAAAATAGAAGTTCCTGAGCTAGAAGGAATGGGATCAGGGGTGGGTAATAGACTGACTGCCAAGGAGCGGAGCAGCTCGACCCTTCCATATTATATACACGTAAGGCAAGCAACGGCTAACGCTTTATTAGTAAAGGGGGGGCGCGCTAGAAAGCCTCCATTACTAATAAAGGGCTGCATCCGTTTTCTTGCTGGGAGAGGAGTTCAGCTGCTCTAACGGATCTGAGTTCAGCTGCTAATAAGTGAAAGAAAAGAGCGGACCGCAACGCAACTAGACCTGAGAAAACAGCAGCTTTCAGGCATCCTCTCATTGAGGAGGTCTTAGATAGAAGATGAGCCGACGGTAGGACTCTCTTAGAGTGTGGGAGTATAACAGTAGCAGCAGTTATGGCCCCATACCCATGAGCATTGGCGTGAGCAGCTAAGCTAAGGTCGGAAAGGAAGAATGGGTGGGCTTACAGGCTACCTATTTCCTCAGCCGATAAGAGAATCTGTCTTCAGCACAGATCGAGGCTTGTCGAAGAAAAGTATCAAGTCCTCTATCGCTGGACTAGACTAGATTTCGAAGATTGAGGAGTGGCAAATCTCAATGGAATTCCAGAACAAACTCCCAAAACAAAAGAAGGGTAGTCAAAGACTACCTCTTTCTCCTGGCCTGGCTGGCTCTCCTACCTGGGATCCCAACTATCATCCATATCCGTTTACCCTACCTGCTATCGACAGTCCTTCCACCTGTTACTCACTCTCCGGAGGGAGATGGATGGATCGTGCTTGTGCTATCAAGCCGAAAAATGATTTCGAGCGGTATTCACGGAAATGAAAAAGATTGAATGGTTGTAAACAGATTCGCTAGTTGGGTCAATTGGCACTCTTTCACTAGTGATTGTAAGCTAGGTGCCCTTAAATAAATGACAGGAGGGGAAGAAGCTCTAACGGAAGCATCCAATCAACCGGGAATCCCACCTTTCAGATTCTACATCTGCTACTGCTGGAGTGGAGAATGAATCTACTACCTGTGCCAGCAAACAAATACTAAAAATAAGAAAAGGCTAGGTGTCCATGCCACCAACCAACTCCTTAAAGAAAAACAAGAGCTTCCCCGGCAAACCACTAGAACCATCGAGTCGAGCAATGATCCAATTGGAGAAGCAAGCTGCTCTTTGTCACCCCATTTCCCTTGGGACCAAGAAAAAGCTCCAAAGAAGAAGAAGGACTGATCGCAATCTCAGGTACAATGGCTAGTTGGAAAGCCTTTTCAAGCCAATCTCTTGATTCACATTCATGTGAAACCGTTGCAACCGATCCTGCATACCAATCATCCGCCGCTTACAGTAATGGCACTAAGCCAAGGTTTCTATGGATTCAGTCCTGTGGAAAAAGACATATCTTAGCTTAGGGCAATTCAGTTAGTAGTGTCACCGGTCAATCCTTGGGACACTAGCGAGTCCGTCCTTAAAAAAAAGCCCTAAAAATTGGGTCCATGAAGCCTTAGATACTCCAAGCCTCCATCTTTATTGTCCTTGAACCTAGACCATGGAAGTATGGTTATAGTCCCATTCCATTAGTGGGATCCATAGCCTACGGGTCTTTCCCAAGCCAGTCAATTAAGAAGGTTTTCGAGGACTACCCTAAGCCTACAAACAAGTAGGCAGGACTTTCAGTTACAATGTCTAGGTTGGGCAAGCTTGGATGCCCCTACTCCCAACAAGTTGCTGGTCGGGATCGTGAAACTCTCGCTGTTTGGTCATAAGGATAATCGTTCTTATCTTCTTAGGTCAGGGGCGGCCGGCCCGGGGGTTACCCGCGATTGGTAATGGCATAACCAGAAGAGGAGTAGGGGAGACAAGGTTACGCGCTGGGTAGCGCAGCGCATCTGTTTCGGGTACAGGGGCGACGAGGGGTGCTAACCCGGCCACCCAACCCAGCAGGTCAGGGGCGGGCCGGCCATAGGTTCGAATCCTGCCACCTTTCTTGTGGATCATCCTGTGGTTACCGGATGATGGGAATAACAAAGCAGAAATTTTGAAATGAGCACAG